GCTAGTGTAGCTTAATACAAAGCATGGCACTGAAGATGCCAAGATGGGTCCTAAAAAACTCCACATGCACAAAGGCATGGTCCCGACCTTACTATCAGCTATAACTCAACTTACACATGCAAGTCTCCGCAACCCAGTGAGTATGCCCTCAATCCCCCTGCCCGGGGACGAGGAGCGGGCATCAGGCACAATCATTAGCCCAAGACGCCTAGCCAAGCCACACCCCCAAGGGAATTCAGCAGTGATAAACATTAAGCCATAAGTGAAAACTTGACTTAGTTAGTGTTAACAGGGCCGGTAAAACTCGTGCCAGCCACCGCGGTTAGACGAGAGACCCTAGTTGATATTACAACGGCGTAAAGGGTGGTTAAGGACAAAATTTTTTAAAGCCAAATGGCCCCTTGGCCGTCATACGCTCCTGGGAGCCCGAAGCCCTATATACGAAAGTAGCTTTAATAACCCGCCTGACCCCACGAAAGCTGAGAAACAAACTGGGATTAGATACCCCACTATGCTCAGTCGTAAACCAAGACATCCACCTACAATTAGATGTCCGCCAGGGTACTACGAGCAACAGCTTAAAACCCAAAGGACTTGACGGTGTCTCAGACCCCCCTAGAGGAGCCTGTTCTAGAACCGATAATCCTCGTTTAACCTCACCACTTCTAGCCTCCCCAGCCTATATACCGCCGTCGCCAGCTTACCCTGTGAAGGAAAAAAAGTAAGCAAAATGGGCACAACCCAAAACGTCAGGTCGAGGTGTAGCGCATGGAGTGGGAAGAAATGGGCTACATTTTCTATTACAGAACATTACGAACATGCACAATGAAAACAGTGCTTGAAGGAGGATTTAGTAGTAAARGGGRAATAGAGTGTCCCTTTGAACCCGGCTCTGAGACGCGTACACACCGCCCGTCACCCTCCCCGTCAAAACACACCAAAAATACCTAATACAATAACACTAACAAGGGGAGGCAAGTCGTAACATGGTAAGTGTACCGGAAGGTGCACTTGGACCAAACCCAGGACGTGGCTGAGTTAGTCAAGCATCTCACTTACACCGAGAAGACATCCATGCAAGTTGGATCGTCCTGAGCCAAGCCGCTAGCTTAACCCATCAATAACTGAAAAATATAAATAAACAAAATAAGCCTACACCAAAAACTTAAACCATTCTTTTACCTGAGTATGGGAGACAGAAAAGGTCACACAAAGCAATAGAGATAGTACCGCAAGGGAAAGCTGAAAGAGAGGTGAAACAGCCCATATAAGCACAAAAAAGCAAAGATTAAACCCTGTACCTTTTGCATCATGATTTAGCCAGTACACCCAAGCAAAGAGACCTTTAGTTTGAAACCCCGAAACCAGGTGAGCTACCCCGAGACAGCCTATTGAGGGCCAACCCGTCTCTGTGGCAAAAGAGTGGAAGARCTCCCGGTAAAAATGACCGACCTAACGAACCTGGTAATAGCTGGTTGCCTAGGAGATGAATAGAAGTTCAGCCTCATTCCCCCTCAAATCAAAACGCAAACAAGACACCAAGAGACACATATGAGAGTTAGTTAAAGGGGGTACAGCCCCTTTAACAAAGGACACAACCTTTCCAGGAGGATAAAGATCATAATATATAAAATATACCGTTTCAGTGGGCCTAAAAGCAGCCACCTAAACAGAAAGCGTTAAAGCTCAGACGGAAAGAAGTTTATTATCCTGATAAATAATCTTACTCCCCTAATTACTACTAGGCCAACCCATGCCCACATGGGAGGGACTATGCTAAAATGAGTAACAAGAAGGCCCGCCCTTCTCCAAGCACAAGTGTAAGCAAAATCGGACCCACCATTGGCAATTAACGAACTCAACCCCAGAGAGCAATGTGGACTACAAAAAGACCAAGAAAAATCCACAATCCGCCCATCGTTACCCCCACACTGGAGTGCATTAAAGGAAAGACTAAAAGAAAGGGAAGGAACTCGGCAAACACAAGCCTCGCCTGTTTACCAAAAACATCGCCTCCTGCAACACAGCCAAGTATAGGAGGTCCAGCCTGCCCAGTGACGATAAGTTCAACGGCCGCGGTATCCTGACCGTGCGAAGGTAGCGCAATCACTTGTCTTTTAAATAGAGACCTGTATGAATGGCCAAACGAGGGCTTAACTGTCTCCCCTTTCAAGTCAGTGAAATTGATTTACCCGTGCAGAAGCGGGTATAATAATACAAGACGAGAAGACCCTTTGGAGCTTAAGGTACAAAACTCAACCCACACCAAACAACTTTAAACCCAGAAACTTTGTGGGAAATGATATTTTACCTTCGGTTGGGGCGACCACGGAGGAAAAAAAAGCCTCCCAGTGGACCGGGATAAACCTCCTAAATCTAAGAGAGACATCTCTAAGCCGCAGAACATCTGACCAAACATGATCCGGCAACAAAGCCGATCAACGAACCAAGTTACCCTAGGGATAACAGCGCAATCCTCTCCCAGAGTCCATATCGACGAGGGGGTTTACGACCTCGATGTTGGATCAGGACATCCTAATGGTGCAGCCGCTATTAAGGGTTCGTTTGTTCAACGATTAAAGTCCTACGTGATCTGAGTTCAGACCGGAGCAATCCAGGTCAGTTTCTATCTGTAACGCTACTTTTCCTAGTACGAAAGGATCGGGAAAGAGGGGCCCATGCTTCAAGCACGCCTCGCCCCTAATTTATGCAAACAAATAAATAAAATAAAGGGAGGGCCAAAACCCTGACCAGCCAAAATAAGGACATACTGGGGTGGCAGAGCATGGTTAATTGCGAAAGGCCTAAGCCCTTTTAGCCAGAGGTTCAAGTCCTCTTCCCAGTTTATGCTAAACATCCTAATTACCCACTTAATTAACCCACTAGCCTACATCGTACCAGTACTGCTAGCAGTGGCCTTCCTTACACTAGTTGAACGGAAAGTACTAGGCTATATGCAACTACGAAAGGGGCCGAATGTGGTAGGACCTTATGGACTCCTTCAGCCCATTGTCGATGGAGTAAAACTGTTTACCAAAGAGCCCGTACGCCCATCCACAGCATCCCCGCTCCTATTCCTAGCCGCCCCCGTGCTCGCGCTGACTCTAGCCATGATTCTATGAGCACCAATTCCCATACCCTACCCAATAATTGACCTCAACCTAGGAATCCTATTTATCCTTGCCCTGTCAAGCCTTGCAGTATACTCAATCCTGGGCTCGGGCTGAGCATCAAATTCAAAATACGCACTAATTGGGGCCCTCCGAGCCGTGGCCCAAACAATTTCCTATGAAGTAAGCTTAGGACTAATCCTTCTCTCTGTAATTATATTTTCGGGAGGTTACACCCTGCAAACATTCAATACCACCCAAGAAAGCATTTGACTACTCATCCCTGCCTGACCCCTGGCCGCAATATGATATATCTCAACACTAGCTGAAACAAACCGGGCACCCTTCGACCTAACAGAAGGAGAGTCAGAACTAGTATCTGGTTTTAATGTAGAGTATGCAGGAGGTCCATTTGCACTTTTTTTCCTAGCTGAATACGCTAACATCCTTTTAATAAATACCCTATCAGCCGTACTATTTCTAGGAGCCTCACACATCCCCAGCATCCCCGAACTTACAACAATTAATCTTATGATTAAAGCTGCACTACTATCAGCTGTATTCCTATGGGTACGAGCCTCATATCCCCGATTCCGATACGATCAACTTATACACCTGGTCTGAAAAAACTTTCTTCCTCTCACACTCGCCTTCGTACTATGACACACCGCCCTACCAATTGCCCTAGCAGGACTCCCCCCACAACTATAACAAGAGAAACTGTGCCCGAGCATCCAAGGACCACTTTGATAGAGTGAACTACAGGGGTTAAAATCCCCTCAGTTCTAGAAAGAAGGAATGAATCCAACTCAGAGATCAAACTCTTGGTGCTTCCTTTACACCACTTTCTACAGGCGTGGTCAGCTAATAAAGCTTTCGGGCCCATACCCCGAGCATGACGGTTAAAGTCCCTCCTCCGCCAATGAACCCATATGTACTTGCAGTCCTACTATCTAGCCTAGGATTAGGAACCACCCTAACCTTTGCCAGCTCCCACTGACTTCTAGCCTGAATAGGCCTAGAAATTAATACACTAGCAATTGCCCCGTTAATAGCACAACACCACCATCCCCGTGCAGTTGAAGCAACCACAAAATACTTCTTAACGCAGGCCACCGCAGCAGCAATAATCTTATTTGCAAGCACAACAAATGCATGGATAACAGGAGAGTGAAGCATCAACAACCTATCAAACCCTCTCGCTAGCACAATATTTACAGCCGCCCTGGCACTCAAAATCGGACTTGCACCCGTGCACTTCTGAATGCCAGAAGTCCTACAAGGGTTAGACCTGTTAACAGGACTAATCTTATCCACCTGACAAAAACTTGCCCCATTTGCACTGATTATCCAAACAGCACAAAGTATTGACCCACTACTTCTAACACTTCTAGGGGTTACATCTACACTAGTAGGGGGATGAGGGGGACTAAACCAAACCCAGCTACGAAAAATCCTAGCTTACTCCTCAATCGCCCACATGGGATGAATGATTATTGTAATTCAGTACGCCCCGCAACTCACCCTTCTTGCGCTAGGAACATACATTGTCATGACCTCCGCAACGTTCATAACCTTAAAAATATCAATAACGACCAAAATCAACACACTTGCAACAACTTGATCAAAAAGCCCTGTACTCACATCTACAACCGCCCTAGTCCTACTATCATTAGGCGGCCTCCCACCACTCACAGGATTTATACCAAAATGAATAATTTTACAAGAACTAACAAAACAAGACCTACCCATCATCGCCACAACAATAGCCTTAACTGCACTAATTAGCCTATACTTCTATTTACGACTATGCTACGCAATAACATTAACTATCTCTCCTAATACAACCAACTCAATTACCCCCTGACGGACCAAAACAACCCAAACCACTCTACCCCTCGCCCTATTCATCACAGCCACCTTAGGATTATTACCCGTAACCCCCACCATTATGATGCTAACCACCTAGGGACTTAGGATAATATTAGACCAAAAGCCTTCAAAGCTCTAAGTAGAAGTGAAAATCTTCTAGTCCCTGTTTAAGACCTGCAAGAGATTAACTCACATCTTCTGATTGCAAATCAGATACTTTTATTAAGCTAAGGCCTTACTAGATGGGAAGGCCTCGATCCTACAAACTCTTAGTTAACAGCTAAGCGCTCAAGCCAGCGAGCATCCATCTACTTTTCCCGCCGTTTAACTCAGAAAGGCGGGAAAAGCCCCGGCAGAGTATTAATCTACGTCTTCGGATTTGCAATCCAATATGTTTTCTTCACCACGGGGCTGATAGGAAGAGGACTTAAACCTCTGTCTTCGGGGCTACAACCCACCGCCTAAACACTCGGCTACCCTACCTGTGGCAATCACGCGCTGATTCTTCTCTACCAACCACAAAGACATTGGTACCCTTTATCTAGTATTTGGTGCCTGAGCCGGAATAGTAGGAACCGCTTTAAGCCTCCTCATCCGAGCTGAACTTAGTCAACCCGGATCACTTCTAGGTGATGACCAAATTTACAATGTAATTGTTACCGCCCACGCCTTCGTAATAATTTTCTTTATAGTAATGCCTATCCTCATTGGAGGATTCGGAAACTGACTTGTACCCCTGATAATCGGAGCCCCAGACATGGCATTCCCACGAATAAATAATATAAGCTTCTGACTTCTTCCCCCATCATTCCTGTTACTACTAGCTTCCTCTGGTGTTGAAGCCGGAGCTGGCACCGGATGGACAGTATACCCCCCTCTTGCAGGGAACCTGGCCCACGCAGGAGCATCAGTAGACCTAACAATTTTCTCACTACATTTAGCAGGTGTTTCATCAATCCTGGGGGCAATCAACTTCATTACTACAACCATTAACATAAAACCTCCAGCCATTTCCCAATACCAAACACCCCTATTTGTTTGATCCGTACTTGTAACCGCCGTCCTCCTTCTCCTATCACTACCTGTTCTAGCTGCCGGTATTACAATGCTTTTAACAGATCGAAATCTCAACACCACATTCTTTGATCCAGCAGCGGGAGGAGACCCAATTCTCTATCAACACTTATTCTGATTCTTTGGTCACCCAGAAGTCTACATTTTAATCCTTCCAGGATTTGGAATCATCTCTCACGTTGTAGCCTATTATTCAGGTAAAAAAGAACCATTTGGTTATATAGGAATAGTATGAGCCATAATGGCCATTGGCCTCCTAGGGTTCATTGTATGAGCCCACCATATGTTTACTGTCGGAATGGACGTAGACACCCGTGCATATTTTACATCCGCAACAATAATCATCGCAATTCCAACGGGTGTAAAAGTATTTAGCTGACTGGCTACACTTCACGGAGGATCAATTAAATGAGAAACACCAATACTATGAGCCCTAGGATTCATTTTCCTGTTTACAGTGGGAGGACTTACAGGAATTGTCCTCTCTAATTCATCACTTGATATTGTTCTCCACGACACCTATTATGTAGTAGCACATTTCCACTATGTACTATCAATGGGTGCCGTATTCGCAATTATGGCAGCCTTTGTACACTGATTCCCCCTACTAACAGGGTACACTCTACATAGCGCTTGAACAAAAATCCACTTTGGGGTTATATTTATTGGAGTTAACCTCACATTCTTCCCACAACACTTCCTGGGTCTAGCAGGAATACCACGACGGTATTCTGATTATCCAGACGCTTATGCCCTATGAAATACAGTATCATCTATCGGATCCCTAATCTCCCTAGTAGCGGTAATTATGTTCCTATTTATTCTATGAGAAGCCTTCGCCGCTAAACGAGAAGTGTTATCTGTAGAACTAACAATAACAAATGTGGAATGACTCCATGGCTGCCCCCCTCCTTACCACACATACGAGGAACCAGCATTTGTTCAAATTCAATCAAATTAACGAGAAAGGGAGGAATTGAACCCCCATATGCTGGTTTCAAGCCAGCCACATAACCACTCTGTCACTTCCTTCTAAAGACATTAGTAAAATGAAGATTACATCACCTTGTCAAGGTGAAATTGTAGGTTAAATCCCTGCATGTCTTACACTAAAATTAATGGCACACCCAACACAGCTGGGATTTCAAGACGCGGCGTCACCTGTCATAGAAGAACTTCTTCATTTCCACGACCACGCACTAATAATCGTATTCTTAATTAGTGCTCTAGTATTATATATTATTATTGCAATAGTATCCACCAAACTTACTAATAAATTTATTTTAGACTCTCAAGAAATCGAAATTGTGTGAACTATTCTACCTGCTGTAATTTTAGTGTTAATTGCCTTACCCTCTTTACGCATTCTGTACCTTATAGACGAAATCAATGACCCTCACTTAACAATTAAAGCAATAGGACACCAATGATATTGAAGCTACGAATATACGGACTATGAAAACCTAAATTTTGATGCCTACATAGTACCAACTCAAGACCTTACCCCAGGACAATTTCGGCTCCTAGAAACAGACCACCGAATAGTCATCCCAGTAGAGTCTCCGATCCGCATTCTAGTTTCTGCTGAAGACGTACTACACTCTTGAGCTATCCCCTCCATGGGCGTAAAAATAGATGCAGTCCCAGGACGACTTAATCAAACTGCCCTCCTTGCTTCTCGCCCAGGAGTATATTACGGACAATGCTCGGAAATTTGCGGAGCCAACCACAGCTTTATACCAATTGTAGTTGAAGCAGTACCTCTACCACACTTTGAAACTTGGTCCGCATGTCAACTAGACCTTGCCTCGCTAAGAAGCTAAATATTGGACAAAGCGTTGGCCTTTTAAGCCAAAGATTGGTGACTCCAGACCACCCTTAGTGAAATGCCACAATTAAACCCCGGCCCTTGATTCATGATTTTAGTATTCTCTTGACTTATTTTCTTAACTATTATTCCAACTAAAATCTTAAACCACACTACACCAAATGAACCATCCTTAGTGAGTGCTGAAAAACACAAAACTGAGTACTGAGACTGACCATGATAGCAAGTTTTTTCGACCAATTTGAAAGCCCGATCTGCCTAGGAATCCCACTAATTGCCATCGCAATTGCTCTTCCCTGAGTACTTTACCCAACCCCTACATCTCGATGAATTAACAACCGACTTATTACAGCTCAAGAATGATTTATTAACCGCTCCACAAATCAACTAATAACACCACTAAGTGTAGAAGGACATAAATGAGCACTTCTATTAACCTCATTAATAATTTTCCTAATTACAATCAACATGTTAGGCCTTCTACCCTACACCTTTACACCCACCACACAACTATCACTTAATATAGGATTCGCTGTACCCTTATGACTTGCTACAGTTATTATTGGGATGCGAAACCAACCAACAATCGCACTAGGACATCTACTCCCAGAAGGAACACCCATCCCACTGATTCCAGTACTAATTATCATTGAAACAATCAGCCTATTTATTCGACCACTAGCCCTCGGAGTCCGACTTACAGCTAACCTAACCGCAGGTCACCTACTAATTCAACTCATCGCCACTGCCGTATTTGTCCTCCTACCAATGATACCGACAGTAGCAATCCTAACTGCCGCCGTACTTTTTCTTCTCACACTACTGGAAGTTGCAGTTGCAATAATTCAAGCCTATGTATTTGTCCTTCTTCTAAGTCTGTATCTTCAAGAAAACACTTAATGGCCCATCAAGCACACGCCTACCATATAGTTGACCCAAGCCCATGACCATTAACCGGGGCTATTGCTGCCCTATTAATAACATCAGGCCTAGCAATCTGATTCCACTTTCACTCAACAACACTAATAACTTTAGGAATAACTCTTCTACTCCTTACTATGTACCAATGATGACGTGACATCATCCGAGAAGGGACCTTCCAAGGCCACCACACGCCCCCAGTACAAAAAGGATTACGATACGGAATAATTTTATTCATCACCTCTGAAGTGTTCTTTTTCCTTGGGTTCTTTTGAGCTTTCTATCACGCCAGCCTAGCACCAACACCTGAATTAGGAGCATGCTGACCCCCCTCAGGAATCATCCCACTGGACCCCTTTGAAGTACCGCTCCTCAACACAGCCGTTCTATTAGCCTCAGGGGTTACAGTAACATGGGCCCACCATAGTATTATAGAAGGAGAACGAAAGCAAGCCATCCAATCTTTAGCACTAACCATCCTACTAGGACTTTATTTTACCGCACTTCAAGCCATGGAGTACTACGAAGCACCATTCACAATCGCAGACGGAGTCTACGGCTCAACATTCTTTGTAGCTACAGGATTCCACGGACTACATGTTATTATTGGATCAACTTTCCTAGCGGTATGCCTTCTACGTCAAGCCCAATATCACTTTACGTCCGAACACCACTTTGGTTTCGAGGCCGCTGCCTGATACTGGCACTTTGTCGACGTAGTATGACTATTCCTTTACGTATCCATCTACTGATGAGGCTCATAATCTTTCTAGTATTAAAATTAGTATAAGTGACTTCCAATCACACGGTCTTGGTTAAACCCCAAGGAAAGATAATGAACCTAGTCATAACTATTCTAACCATCGCAATAATCTTATCCTTAATCCTAGCAACTGTATCATTTTGATTACCACAAATAAACCCAGATGCAGAAAAATTGTCCCCATACGAATGCGGGTTTGACCCGTTAGGATCCGCCCGACTGCCGTTCTCTTTACGCTTCTTCCTAGTAGCAATCCTGTTCCTTCTCTTCGACCTAGAAATTGCCCTTCTCCTTCCCCTGCCCTGAGGAAACCAACTCCATAACCCAACAGGAACATTCTTCTGAGCTACAGCAGTCTTAATTCTATTAACCCTTGGACTAGTCTATGAATGAACTCAAGGCGGTTTAGAATGGGCAGAATAGAGGGCTAGTCCAATACAAGACCTCTGATTTCGGCTCAGAAAATCGTGGTTTGATTCCACGGCCCTCTTATGACACCCGCACATTTCAGCTTTAGCTCAGCATTTATTCTAGGCCTAATAGGGCTAGCATTCCACCGAACCCATCTACTTTCCGCACTCCTCTGCTTAGAGGGAATAATATTATCCCTGTTCATTGCACTAGCCCTGTGAGCACTACAATTCGAAGCCACAGGATTCTCAACAGCCCCTATACTACTCTTAGCTTTCTCTGCTTGTGAAGCAAGCACTGGCCTAGCATTACTAGTTGCCACAGTTCGCACCCACGGAACTAATCGCCTACAAAGCCTAAACCTTCTACAATGCTAAAAGTACTTATCCCCACAATTATGCTATTTCCAACAATTTGACTAACTTCCCCTAAATGACTATGAACAGCTACAACCACACATAGCCTATTAATTGCTCTTACTAGCCTAACTTGACTAAAATGAACATCCGAAACCGGATGGGCCTCCTCCAATATATATCTAGCCACGGACCCCCTATCAACCCCCCTCCTGGTACTAACATGCTGATTACTCCCACTCATAATTCTAGCCAGCCAAAACCATATTAGCCCAGAACCAATTGCCCGACAACGCACATATATTATGCTCCTCGCCTCATTACAAACCTTTTTAATTATAGCATTCGGCGCTACAGAAATCATTATATTCTACATCATATTCGAAGCCACACTTATCCCAACTCTTATCATTATTACCCGTTGAGGGAATCAAACTGAACGACTCAATGCGGGAACTTATTTTCTGTTCTACACCCTGGCGGGGTCACTACCCCTCCTCGTTGCCCTACTCCTCCTCCAACAATCCACCGGCACCCTATCAATATTAGTGCTCCAATATTCACAACCTCTACAACTCAACTCCTGAAGCCACATAATCTGATGAGCTGGCTGCCTGATTGCGTTTCTAGTCAAAATACCGCTATACGGAGTTCATCTATGACTGCCCAAAGCGCACGTAGAAGCCCCCGTGGCAGGATCTATAGTCCTAGCAGCAGTCTTACTAAAACTTGGTGGATACGGAATAATACGAATAATAGTAATGCTTGACCCCCTATCAAAAGAACTAGCTTATCCATTTATTATTCTGGCCCTATGGGGCATCATTATAACCGGGTCAATCTGCCTTCGACAAACGGACCTGAAATCATTAATTGCCTACTCATCCGTGGGCCATATGGGATTGGTGGCAGGAGGAATCCTAATTCAAACCCCATGGGGCTTCTCGGGAGCAATCATCCTTATAATTGCCCACGGATTAGCATCTTCAACACTATTCTGTCTAGCCAACACAGCATATGAACGAACTCACAGTCGAACAATAGTACTCGCCCGAGGGTTGCAAGTGATCTTTCCACTGACAGCAGTCTGGTGATTCATAGCTAATCTAGCCAACCTAGCACTACCACCGCTGCCGAATCTTATAGGGGAACTCATAATCATCACAACATTATTCAACTGATCCCCTTGAACAATCCTACTCACCGGACTAGGGACACTAATTACAGCCAGCTACTCCCTATACATATTCCTTATATCACAACGAGGCCCAACACCAAACCACATCTCAGGGCTCCAACCGTTCCACACCCGAGAACATTTGCTGATAACCATACACTTAATTCCCATTATCCTGCTAGTAACAAAACCAGAGCTTATATGAGGATGATGCTACTGTAAGTATAGTTTAACTAAAATATTAGATTGTGATTCTAAAGACAGGTGTTAAAACCCCCTTACTCACCAAGGAAGAACAGAAAATAGTAAGCACTGCTAATTCTTACGCCCCGGGGTTAAACTCCCTGGCTTCCTTGCGCTCCCAAAGGATAACAGCTCATCCGTTGGTCTTAGGAACCAAAAACTCTTGGTGCAAATCCAAGTGGAAGCTATGACACTAATCATACACTCGTCCCTTCTCTTAACCCTCCTTATTTTACTCCACCCACTACTCACCACACTCAACCCAAACCAACAAGACCCTAATATAGCAAAAACTACTAAAACTGCCATTAGCTCAGCCTTCTTCATTAGCCTCCTACCTCTTACAATTTTCCTGGCCCATGGAACAGAAAGCATCGTAACAAACTGGCAATGAATAAACACCCAAACATTCGACGTAAACATCAGCTTTAAATTTGATCACTACTCCCTAATCTTTATCCCAATTGCCTTATACGTCACCTGATCTATTCTTGAATTTTCACTATGATATATGCACTCCGACCCCAACATCAACCAATTCTTTAAGTATCTACTCGTGTTCTTAGTAGCCATAATTATTTTAGTCTCAGCTAACAACATCTTCCAACTATTTATTGGTTGAGAAGGGGTAGGAATCATATCCTTCCTTCTCATTGGGTGGTGATATGGCCGAGCGGATGCTAACACAGCTGCCCTCCAAGCCGTTATTTATAACCGAGTAGGGGACATCGGACTAATTATAACTATAGCCTGATTCGCAATAAACCTAAACTCCTGAGAAATCCAACAAATCTTAACCTTATCAAAAGACTTTAATATGACACTTCCCCTAGTTGGGCTCATCTTAGCAGCAACAGGGAAATCCGCCCAATTTGGCCTTCACCCCTGACTTCCAGCCGCCATAGAAGGCCCTACCCCAGTGTCTGCCCTACTCCACTCAAGTACTATGGTCGTTGCAGGAATCTTCCTACTAATCCGCTTTCACCCCCTCATAGAAAATAATCAACTGGCACTGACAACTTGTCTCTGCCTTGGAGCACTAACCTCACTATTCGCAGCCACCTGCGCCCTAACCCAAAATGATATCAAAAAAATTGTAGCTTTCTCAACATCAAGCCAACTGGGCCTAATGATAGTCGCAATCGGATTAAATCAACCACAACTAGCATTCCTTCATATCTGCACCCACGCCTTTTTCAAGGCTATACTATTCCTGTGCTCAGGATCAATTATTCACAGCCTAAACGACGAGCAAGACATCCGGAAAATGGGAGGCCTGCTCAATATTATACCCACCACCTCTACTTACTTTACAATTGGTAGCCTAGCCCTAACGGGAACCCCCTTCCTAGCAGGGTTCTTCTCAAAAGACGCGATCATCGAAGCCCTAAACTCTTCATCCCTAAACGCCTGAGCCCTTATCCTGACATTAATTGCCACATCTTTTACAGCTGTATATAGTTTCCGCCTAGTATATTTTGTAATCATAGGAGCCCCCCGATTCCTACCCCTATGCCCGATTAACGAAAACAACCCATTAGTAATTAACCCCCTCAAACGACTTGCCTGAGGAAGCATTACCGCAGGACTAATTATTACCCAGAACTTTTTACCAATAAAAACACCAGTTATAACAATACCAACCCCCTTAAAAATAGCGGCCCTCCTAGTAACAATTATAGGCCTGCTAACAGCCATAGAACTAGCCAATATAACAAGTAAACAAGTGAAAATTACCCCAATAACCCACACACATCACTTCTCAAATATACTAGGATTCTTCCCTATAATTACACATCGACTAGTCCCAAAACTTAAACTCACCCTAGGACAATCAGCCGCCACCCAACTCGACAAAACATGGCTCGAAACAATTGGGCCAAAAGGCCTAGCACTTACACAAAAAAACATAGCAAAAGCCACAAATAACATCTCACGAGGAATAATTAAAACATACCTAACCATCTTCCTCTTAACTCTAATCTTGGCCACTATCCTAATTTCACTTTAGACCGCCCGTAGCGTGCCCCGACTCAGACCACGAGTAAGCTCCAACACAACAAGCAAGGTCAGAAGCAACACCCAGGCACAAATAACTAACATACCCCCACCAAATGAGTACATTACAGCCACCCCGCTGATATCAGCACGTAATACAGAAAACTCTTTTAGCCCGTCCACAACCGTCCATGAGCCCTCAAACCAACCCTCTCAAAAGAACCCTGCTACTAAACTAACCCCAACTAGATAAACTAAAACATAACCAAGCACAGTACGACTACCCCAAGCTTCCGGAAAGGGCTCAGCAGCTAAAGCTGCCGAATAGGCAAAAACAACGAGCATCCCCCCTAAATAAATTAAAAAAAGAACTAGTGATAAAAAAGAGCCCCCATGGCCCACCAAAATCCCACACCCAACCCCCGCCGCAATTACCAACCCAAACGCAGCAAAATAGGGCGTAGGATTAGAAGCGACAGCGATTAGACCCAGAATCAGACCAATTAAAAACAAAACCAGAATAAAGATCATAATTCCTGCTCAGACTTTAACTGAGACCAATGATTTGAAGAACCACCGTTGTCATTTTACTACAGGAACCACTCCATGGCAAGCCTACGAAAAACACACCCCTTAATTAAAATTGCTAACGACGCACTAGTTGACCTACCAGCACCATCCAATATCTCAGTGTGATGGAACTTTGGCTCCCTTCTGGGACTATGTTTAATTACCCAAATCCTAACCGGCCTATTTCTAGCTATGCACTACACCTCAGACATTTCAACCGCATTTTCATCAGTGGCCCACATTTGTCGAGACGTAAACTACGGGTGGCTAATCCGCAACATCCACGCCAATGGGGCATCATTCTTCTTCATCTGTATCTACATACACATTGCCCGAGGCCTTTATTACGGGTCATACCTCTACAAAGAAACCTGAAACATCGGCGTAGTCCTTCTTCTTCTAGTTATAATAACAGCCTTTGTGGGCTATGTCCTCCCATGAGGCCAAATATCCTTCTGAGGTGCCACAGTTATCACAAATCTCCTATCCGCCGTACCATATATGGGAGACATGTTAGTTCAATGAATCTGAGGAGGATTCTCAGTAGACAACGCAACATTAACACGATTCTTCGCATTCCACTTCCTATTCCCATTTATCATTGCCGCCGCAACTATTCTTCACCTCCTTTTCCTCCATGAAACAGGATCAAACAACCCAATCGGACTAAACTCAGATGCAGACAAAATCTCCTTCCACCCGTACTTTACATATAAAGACTTACTTGGATTTGTGCTCATACTCTTAGCCCTAACACTACTAGCGTTATTTTCTCCTAGCCTACTAGGAGACCCAGAAAACTTTACCCCCGCTAACCCCTTAGTAACTCCCCCACACATCAAACCAGAGTGGTACTTTCTATTTGCCTACGCCATCCTACGATCAATTCCCAATAAACTAGGAGGTGTTCTTGCATTACTATTCTCTATTCTAGTACTAATAGTAGTACCACTCCTACACACCTCAAAACAACGAGGACTAACATTCCGCCCCCTTACTCAACTTCTATTTTGAACCCTGGTAGCAGACATAATTATCCTTACCTGAATCGGAGGCATGCCAGTAGAACATCCCTACATCATTATCGGACAAATCGCATCCGTTCTATACTTCGCACTATTCCTAATCCTATTCCCACTAGCGGGATGATTAGAAAACAAGGCATTAGAATGAGCTTGCCCTAGTAGCTTAGCCTAAAGCATCGGTCTTGTAATCCGAAGATCGGAGGTTAAACTCCTCCCTAGCGCCCAGAAAAGGGAGATTTTAACTCCCACCACTGGCTCCCAAAGCCAGAATTCTAAACTAAACTATTTCCTGGAAATAATTCCTCGCGGATAATACTTGATATATGTAACTCTACAGCAATGTGCTAATCCATATATGTATTATCACCAGCCTATTATTTTAACCATTCAAGAAGTACTAAATATTAAGGTATACATAAGCATAAAATTAAGACTCAAAAACCCTGTATCTTAACTTGAGTAATATATTAATCCCCAAAAATTTGTCCTCAAATTTTCCTTGAAATAACCAACTAAGATCTCATCAAAACATCTTAATGTAGTAAGAAACCACCAACTAATTTATATAAAGGTATATCATGCATGATAGAATCAGGGACAATATACAGCAATGTGCTAATCCATATATGTATTATCACCAGCCTATTATTTTAACCATTCAAGAAGTACTAAATATTAAGGTATACATAAGCATAAAATTAAGACTCAAAAACCCTGTATCTTAACTTGAGTAATATATTAATCCCCAAAAATTTGTCCTCAAATTTTCCTTGAAATAACCAACTAAGATCTCATCAAAACATCTTAATGTAGTAAGAAACCACCAACTAATTTATATAAAGGTATATCATGCATGATAGAATCAGGGACAACAAATGTGGGGGTTGCACAATGTGAACTATTACTGGCATCTGGTTCCTATTTCAGGGGTACAATTGTAATACTCCCCCATTCGGATAATTATCCTGGCATCTGGTTAAGATCAATGTGTAGTACATATGTCTCGTTACCCACCAAGCCGAGCATTCTCTTATATGCATAACGTTCTCCTTTTTTTATCTCCTTTCATCTGGCATCTCACAGTGCAGGCTCAAATGTTAATTTAAGGTTGAACATTTTCCTTGTATGTGATAATAAATATTAATTATTATAAGACATAAATTAAGAATTACATATTATTAAATCAAGTGCATAACATACTTATCTCTTGTTCAACTTATCCTTATATTAATGCCCCCTTTTGGTTTTTGCGCGACAAACCCCCCTACCCCCCTACGCTCAGTAAATCCTGTTATTCTTGTCAAACCCCGAAACCAAGAAAGACTCAAGAACGCACGAGCCAACGAGTTGAAATGTGAATTGGCATCCCATTATATATATATATATATATATATATATGCATCAATTTTTTATTTTTTGCCCGCCCACTAATAACCCAAAAACCCCGACTAAAGACCAATAAAAAAACAGCCCGGCACTAAATATTCTAATATATTAATCA